ATATAGATGAAACTAATCATCTTTTTTTTAGATGGAAGCCGGTTCCACGACTTTAGTGGAAATGATGATCCTGCTCCCCCTGAAAGTATCAACTACCTGAGGCTAAGGCGGATTTGTCAACGGCTGCGCTGCTGGCAATGATTAGAATAGCTATGTTGCTCAAACCTACCGGCGCCTTTTTTTAATAGAATGAAGTTCCCGAATAGAAAAAAGAAGGATATCTGGTTTCAAACTAGATATAGATGTCCGGGAAGTGCTTCCTTGCATTAAAGCACATTCCGGGAGTGAAAGGTCATAGGGCTCATAGACATTATCTATTTCTTATCTTTCCTTTATGGGGATCATAGATCTCTCTTTTCAAAGTTGGCAAAGTGAGAACGCTGGTTCCGCAATAACCAAGTCAATCCAATCCTCAAGGGGAGAGGGGCCCGTATCCTGGGACTTAACTTAAGGATTTAGGGATCCCTCAAAGGACCGGGTTCAGGCTCAACCAAGTCTTCGTCCACCCTTTCTCGAACCAGATCCATGCCTTGGGCTTGTGTCCCAGCTTCGGTAGGAGTCCAAACAGCATTATCCATTTCTAATTCCGAATTCTCATCCATAGGTGGAAATTCTTCTATAACGGCATCAATTGGTTGTTTTGCTTATTCAACGACCCCTTCCCCTGAGCCGATTTTAGCTCTGGCAAACAGCCCTGATAGCTTAAAGTCTGATTCGGATTCTGCTCTCGCTGTTCTCAAAGTAGCGAAGTTACCTGAGGGAGAAGCTCTTCTTCCTCTTGTTGAATCGACTCTTGTAAAGAGTACGTTATAAGATAAGTAAGGGCGAGAGGAAAGAGACAACAGCTGTTTACTAGCAAGCATTGAAAGCAGATGCCAGAATGACTCTTTGAACTGAACGACGTAATAAATAAAGAAACTAACTGCCATCAAGACTGAACGAGATGAGGATTAAATAAAATCGAACTGTGATAACCTTGGTTTTTACCATAAAAGCAGAAAGCGCCCAAAAGAAGTGAGTGACTCAAGAAAGGCCATCGCTCTTCTCTCTTGACCTGAGACTTGGGGGAGTTCTGTGAGCGAGGAGCGAAGCCTTTCGGTAGCTGTTCAAAAGAATCAATCAATTCAATCAGCTCCAGAGCTAGGAGTTCTATGTCTAGGTTGAGGAGAGTCCTTTTAGTTAATCTTAGCTGCTACCCTACTTATCCCAGCTCTAAAAGCAGCTACTGACTCGTCAAGTTGAGTCGACAGTGATTCTTCTTGTTCCGCTGTGAATGTATCGTTATCGTATTCAGTAGTTTTCCCTGCTCGCTAAAACCCTTCTTCTAGTCTTTATCTTGAATATTTCTTATTGTCTTTCCCTTTCATCTTGATATCAACTCTGACATTAACAAAGCATCGGGCGGGGAAGCTTTCAATATTATGATGAAAGAGACTATCGGAGAAGGTCCCACTCTGCTTGCGTCCGCTAGCTGACTCCCTAAGCTTTGCCGTATTGCATTAGAAAGTGGGGAATTCCTTCGTCTTTGGTATGCGAATTTCAAGCTGCTACTGCTCCGATAGCTGCTTTAGAGGTTGCTTAGCCGGTATCTGACTGAACTAGCTGGTTTAGATTTCATTAGTTGAAAGTCTCGCACTATTTAAACAAAGACTGTGTAAAAGGGATATGATATAAGGGAAGGATTGACCTGTTGGTTGACTTCTCAATTGAGAAATGGAATGAAACTGGCAATGCTCTCTTCGGTCCTAGCTGAGTTCTGTCTTAGCTTTACGGCAAAGGGATAGGCTTAGCCTATTGAAGGGGGAGAGCTAGGCTGCGTTCACCATCGAATAACGGGGTAAAAGGCTGCTTTCAGATCTCTTTCCCTGTAGTCGTACTATGACTTTCTGAGGGATTGAACTCTAGTCGTACTATTCGATATCATCTAGCAAAGAAGTCAGCTATGGGCAAGAGGCCACCAAAGCGGGTTTAACCAGTTAGAGCTCAGCCGACCCCTTCTTGATTCCGTTTTTTCCCTATTTGAGATAGATGAATCAATGGAACTTTGATCCCCGGTTCCTGCTTGGTCTAATGTCTGGGTGCGTATGGCGGTACACTGAGAGCACCTTTCAAGTCGGCTGAAAAAGAAAGAAAAAATGTTCCTGATGGAAGTGGCCATGGGTAGCTAAAGTGTCTGCACTTTGATTCCCTTCCCTGTAGATATGAGAGATGGACATGGAAGGAAGTAAGAAAGTTTTGAAAGATCTGATCATATAAGGGACTGCACCTCCACAGATGCTATCAAAAATGATTTTTTTCACTCTCCACTGCTACTTTGGAGTAGCCTAATCTGTAACAAAGCATCAGACCAAAAAGGGGAGCTCTGGCTTCTGCAAATGTGTTGGTACCTGGGCCATAAAAGGTAGAAAAAGCAACCAAAGCGGAGCCCTTATAGTCCCTAATAATGCCACCACCTGCTGCCATGCCATTCCTTGAAGAACCATCTGTGTTCAACTTCAAA